CCCGTGCTTCTTTTGTTGAAATAAGGATAAATGGTTTGATTCGACATTTCCTAAGAATCGACTTGGCAAAATCCCCTATTTCTTATATCGGAAAAAGGAATGATCCCTCAGGTTCAGGATTGCTCTCTGATAATGGATCAGATTACATCAATATCAATCCGTTTGGCTCCATATATTCCCATTCAAAGACAAGAATTCAACAATTCCTTAACCCAAATCAAGGAACTATTCATACATTGTTGAATAGAAATAAGGAATTCCAACCATTGATAATTTTGTTATCATCCAAGTGTTCTCGAATGGGTCCATTCAACGATCTAAAATATCACAATGGAATAAAAGAATCAATTCATCAAAGGGATCCCCTAATTCCAATTAGGAATTCGTTGGGCCCTTTAGGATCAGCCCCCCCAATTGAGAATTTTTTTTTATTTTCCCACTTAATAACTCACAATCAAATCTTGTTAACTAACTATTTGCAACCTGACAATTTCAAACGGACTTTTGAAGTAATTAAATATTATTCAATGGATGAAAGGGATGAAAGTGAAAGTGGGAAATTTTATAATCCCGACCCATGCAGTAAGATTATTTTCAATCCATTCAATTTGAATTGGTATTTTCTCCGTCACAATTATTGTGAAGAGACGGCTACAATAATTAGCCTTGGACAGTTTATTTGTGAAAATGTGTGTATAGCCAAAACCGGACCACACCTAAAATCGGGTCAAGTTATCTTTGTTCAAGCCGATTCCGTAGTAATACGATCAGCTAAGCCTTATTTGGCCACCCCGGGAGCAACCGTTCATGGCGATTATGGTGAAATCCTTTATGAAGGAGATACATTAGTTACATTTATATATGAAAAGTCGAGATCTGGGGACATAACGCAGGGTCTTCCAAAAGTGGAACAAGTGTTAGAAGTGCGCTCGATCCATTCAATATCGATGAATCTAGAAAAGAGGATTGAGGGTTGGAACGAATGTATAACAAGAATTCTTGGAATTCCTTGGGGATTCTTCATTAGTGCTGAGCTAACTATAGTGCAAAGTCGTATCTCTTTGGTCAATAAGATCCAAAAGATTTATCGATCCCAGGGGGTGCGGATTCATAATAGGCATATAGAAATTATTGTACGGCAAATAACATCAAAAGTATTGGTTTCAGAAGACAGAATGCCTAATGTTTTTTCACCCGGAGAACTAATCGGATTGTTACGAGCAGAACGAACGGGACGCGCTTTGGAAGAAGCGATCTGTTACCGAGCCATCTTATTGGGAATAACTCGAGCATCTCTCAATACCCAAAGTTTCATATCTGAAGCAAGTTTTCAAGAAACTGCTCGAGTTTTAGCAAAGGCAGCTCTCCGGGGGCGTATCGATTGGTTGAAAGGTCTGAAAGAGAACGTTGTTTTGGGGGGGATGATACCTGTCGGGACCGGGTTCAAAGGATTAGTGCACCCTTCAAAACAACATAATAAGATTCCTTTGAAAACAAAAAAAAAGAATCTATTTGAGGCGAAAATGAGAGATATTTTGTTTCACCAGAGAAAATTTGTTGATTCGTCCCTTTGACAGAATTTCCACGATACATCATAACAATCATTTATAGGATTTACTGATTCCTAAGAAGGGAGTAATTCCTTTCACTTCATTATTTTAGTAAAAGTTCTTGCGGCTCCAGCTGGATGACATTCAATATCATGTACCCATGTTCCTATACGTATATCGGCTAATGGTACGCAATTACCTATTTAAAATTTTAAAATTTAGATCAAGTATCTCGTATCTATAAGCAGGGGGGCGCGGCCAAGAAACAGCTAGCGGACTGCCCCCTTCCTTCCATTCGGCGTTTCTTCGCTGTGTGAACATATGTATGGGCAGGTCGCAATAAAAGTGGCTAGTCGAAGGTTTAGGCCAATCGCAATTTATCACCATCTTACCCGTTTCCAATTGATGACTGGCTATTATATAAGTGTTGACCTAAGCCCCTGTGCTGGCTCGGCTCCCGAGAACCGTACGTGAGCTGCCTCGTACGGCTCTTCCTAAGAACTTGAAGTCCCTCTCTCTTAATATAAAAAAATGAATTTACAAGCCCTTTTCAAAAAGCTTTTGCCCCTCCGGGGGCTATTAGAGAAGCAGCTTCGTTCCTTGACTTCTTTGCTGAGTCAAGCTTCCTTGTTCCTTAGTGTAGTCTCGGTCCATAGTTTAAGACTTCGCCTAGTCTATATCCACAGCTGACCTTAGTCCGTACTTACGCCTTTCCCTTTGTATTTGTATACGGCTAGGCTAAGTGTTACTTTGTAACCTTAACGTACTTTTTACTGTAGCATAGGCTTTCGTCGGGCTTTCGTCCGTTCGCCTATAGACGGCGGCTTGGCTTCGATATCGCTCATGACTTAGTGTATAGAGCCGTGTAGTCGTCGGTTTTACACCACAATGCCTTATTATTATGATATAGTGGTCGGCCTTTCGAATGCCTCCTTCCTTTTTTTCTGAGGAAGCCCCTTACAACTAGAATATAAAGAACAGGGGGCTGTTCACCTTTGGGAAGTTAGCTACTTAAGTACTACTCATAAAGTAAAGGTCATAAAGTAAAGGCGAACGGCATTCTGTTCTACAGCTACTTTCTGTTCTACAGCTATTAATAATATATTAAATTAATATTTTTTGTTTATAATTCTATTTTTTTATTATCTTTAATTATATTATATTTATTTACATTTATATACTAAAAATATACTAAATATAAATAGTAAGTATATAAGTATAATACTAATAATAGTACTAATACTAGTTGTAATAAGTTACTAATAGTTACTAATACTATAAGTAGTAATATAAGTGGTAATAATAGTAAAAGTAGAACAACTTGTCGTACTACTGAAGTACCTAAGGTGAACAGGGCTCACGGGTCGGGACGTCCGGCAGAATGCTTGGCCTCCTGCGCTGGAAGCGACACCCTTCGGGTGCGCTTCTGGCAGTTAGCTTCTAGCACTATATAATAATAGATAATAATAAGTATTGGGCATTCTGAGCTGGAAGGGGGCAAGCAAATGAAATGAAGGAAGGCATTACGGGTCGACTACAAGAAGCAAAGCTTCGTAGACTCTGCAAGTCACTTATAGAATGCCGACTACTATTTTCCACTTAATATTTATACTTAATAAGGGAAGGGGAGGGAAGCGAAGCTTCGCGAGCTTTAAAGATTAGCTCGGTTCTCGCCTGGATCGATTAAGTAGCTCAGGCCAGCCCCTTGGTATGCTAAGATTATTATTACGTGATTAATCCACTCACTTGACTAGAAAGAGAGCTTCTAGCAAAGAGTTCAATCGATAGCTTGATAAAGAAAAGGGAATTTTTCTTAAAAGTTGGCGAGGCATGGAAGCCCAAGCAGACGATAACTTTTTATTCATTAATAATTAATTAATTAATAGCCGTTACATACATGGGAAGTACGCCCACTTGTGCACGCATAAACAAAGGAGCCAAACAACTAAAGACTACATTAGAAAGTTAACTAAAATAAAAACATATTAAAGACGTAGAACAACATGAAAAATAACAAAGAAAGCCTTGCAAGACTACTTATTTAAATCTTAGAGATCTTCTAGTTTTGATTTCCCCTACGGTTGTTCTGGGCCCCCTGCACAATGAGCGCGTCCCTTTCTTCAAGCAGCTCCCTCTTCCTTTCATCAAGCTCACGAATGCTATCCCGAATTGCTAGCATCCTTTTCGCAATTTCTTCAGGATCTATGGGAGGCATGTGCTCCCAGAAGAGACCCAGAAGTTGCTCCTGCTGGAGCTTGGCGTTCGCCACGCGTTGGATTGCTTGATCTATTTGATAAAGTCTTGATACGGTAGCTGGATCCATCTCCCTTTGGTTTGCCAAATAGAGAAAGAAGCTTCTATTTATAGGCGTTGGAGGCCCTTATATTATGTATTATGCTTAAGGCCTTTCTTATTATTAGTAATAATTCTTGTCTTGATTCCGTAACATGGTTCAAACCTGGCTTTTCGTGAATATGGAACCCCATCCACTAGATTTTGCTGAATAATTGCCCTTTCCCCGTACGGATTTGAGTACGAAAGGCCCACCCCAAACAGCGAATAGGACTTTCTTTTTCGCGGGTATCGCCACGCGGCTTAATCCCGATCACTCCTTCAAGAATAGGGAGCAATAATAGAGCGAATCCGTCAGAGAGTACTCCCTCCCCTTTCTTAAGAGATAGAGCAATCGTCACTCGACAGCTCAAAACTGACCAGTACAAAATAATGTGATCTGTCCTCGTTTACGTACCCCACTGGCACTAGCCTAACGTCCTTTCCTACCCCCAGCCAGTGCACCCACTACTCTACTCCCCCTACACTATTCTTCTCTACAGGCCCTTTTTCTCTCTCTCTCCTCCTAAAAAGAAATAAACCTCCTCGCACCTCTCCAGGATGACGTCTTACAGATCCGGCCAGCTCGACACTCACCTTCCACACTTAGTATGGACTTAATTAAGTCAAAGCCCTTACGCTTTCTGGATAAGGAGAGGTTTTTAGTTACGTGCTCTTTCCTGAGCTATAATTTTGCAATAACCTTTTCCTTGTTCGTGACATTATGAGAAAAATTTGCATTTTTCTCTCCTTCCTCTGAATAGTGATCATGAGACAGACCAGAAATCGGTCAGCATATCTAGCCCGCATTTAGGATACCTCAGATGTAAGAAACATCGTTTAATTGCCAACAAGTACCACAAATTCAAATCAAGAACATTATTGTCAACGGAGATTATTATATAAAAATAACCTGCATTTGTGGTTTCCTTTTTCCATAAACCAGTAAAAGAAATGGGGGGAGCGAAGGAAGGGGAAGCTTGGATTCTGAAAATGGAGCTGGTTGTTTTCCATGAGATGGCGCTGTGTTAGGGTTACCAGTGGGAACGACCGAGACCTACTTTAGGGAGGTCTTTCGGCTTGGACGTGACGTTTGCTTGATATTGGGCGGAGGGGGCT